TTGTTTCTCCTTAATTTTATTTTAATTTGGAATCTACTCCTTCGAAGAAAAGAAAATAAGTCTCTTGAAATTTGGAACCTCCGATTGTATCCGAACGAGAGGAATGTTGAAAAGTCACTACGAACCCGAAACATACCATTGGAAAGTGATTCAGTAATTAAACCTTCATGAATCCATTTTTGTTCTTTCATTCCAGGTAACCCCTTTAATTATCAACTCATGGAGTAGGAGTGATATTAGACAACCCTTCCTCTTTTTTCAAAAAAAAAATAGGAAGTTTTCCTACGGATGCAATTCGTAGATCATAAAGATCACCATATATATAACAAAATTTCTCCCCCGATTCCTTCTAGTCGAGCCTCTCGGTCTGTCATTATACCTCGAGAAGTCGAAAGAATTACAATACCCATTCCTCCTAAAATCCTAGGAATTCGTTGATGGTTGGAATAGATTCGTAGGCCGGGTCGGCTGATACGTTTTAAAACAGTTCTATATGGCCCTTTTCTATTCCTTCTATGTCGCAGAGTTGAAACCAAGAAATATTTCTTGCTTACTCGATGTTTTCTCACATTTTCGATAAAGCCTTCGCGTAGAAGTATTTTAACAATGTTTTCAGTGATATTTGTAGATGCTATTCGAACCGTTCCTTTTTTATCCATGTCAGCATTTCGTATAGAAGTTATTATTTCGGCAATAGTGTCCCTACCCATGATGAACTATAATTATTGGTGCCTCCGGGTTTTTATATAATCAGCATGCTCTACTCTTTTTTTTTCATGAATTATTAAAGGTATATGCGTGAGAAACAATCTACTAATGCATTCTACTAATTAATGGAATCTAATTCAGTTCAGATATCTTACTATGAACCTCCCTTTTTTTATGTTTTATTATGTTTTCATCTATTAGTATTTATTTAGAATCTATTTATAATACCTCAGGAGCTAATGAGACTATTTTAGTAAAATTCAACTGTCTCAATTCCCGAGCGATCGCACCAAAAACTCGAGTTCCTTTGGGATTTCCTTCTTGATCAATGACAACTGCTGCATTGTCATCATATTGTATTATCATACCATTGTCACGTTTGAGTTCTTTACATGTACGTACAATTACAGCTCTGATCACTTCTGATCTTTGTAGAGGCATATTGGGAACTGCTTCTTTGATTACAGCAACAATAACGTCACCAATATGAGCATATCGGCGATTACTAGCTCCTATGATTCGAATACACATTAATTCTCTAGCCCCGCTGTTGTCCGCTACATTTAAATAGGTCTGAGGTTGAATCATATCATTCTTATTATTTTTCTCTTTTTTCTTTCAATGCTAACTAACTAAAGGGCGAAGAAAAAAAGAAGAAAGATTGTTTGTCCAGAAATAAAAAAACTGCGGTTTTTTCATCACAAGGCCCCTTTCCTTTCGTTCCATATCCCTATCCCGCAATAACGAATTGAGTTCGTATAGGCATTTTGGACGCAGCTATAGAAATAGCTTCTCTGGCTACAATTTCTGATACTCCACCCATTTCATAAAGTATTCGACCCGGTTTAACGACGGATACCCAATATTCGGGAGATCCTTTCCCCGAACCCATACGTGTTTCGGTAGGCCTTACTGTAACAGGTTTGTCTGGAAATATACGTACCCATATTTTTCCACCACGACGCGCATATCGTGCCATGGCTCGTCGCCCCGCTTCTATTTGTCTAGATGTGATCCAAGCGGGTTCAAGTGCCTGAAGGGCGTATCCGCCGAAACAAATTCGATTGCCTCGATAAGATATTCCCTTCATTCTTCCTCTATGTTGTTTACGAAATCTGGTTCTTTTGGGGTTATAGTTGATGGTTGTTTCTCAATGCCATCTCTACTGCAGAACTGGACATGAGAGTTTCTTCTCATCCAGCTCCTCGCGAATGAAACGATTAAATAATATTGTATATATTTTGAATTGAATGAATAATGAATCATGGAATTTTTTGAGATATAATCTGTCACGTACACGTAGGAATAAAATAAAATGATAAATTCCATTTTATAATTAATGAATCTTCATTTATTTTTACCTTTATTTTATTTATTTTTATTGAATTGCCCAAAACTTAGCAATCCAGTAAGGCTTTCGCGGGCGAATATTTGCTCTTTCAACATCCCTTTCATTCGTAGGGGCGTTCCATGACCTATCAGAATAAATGAATTGGTTCTTGGCTCGTTCCGCCATCCCACCCAATGAATCATTAGGATTCGTTTTCAAGGGAATCTTCCTCAGTCACAGGTTCTGTCGTTCCCATCGCTTCTCGATTAATGACTAGGCCCGAACTCTGCAATGGAGCTCCTAATAAAATTTGTTCCTGAATCAATCTTCTCAGTCTTTATTGACTCGGCGCTCTTTATTCTTTTTTATTTTTCGTATAAATTGTATTCATATTCATCGAATCTAATTATTAATTATGGACGAATACATTAATGCTTTATTACATTGCCTTTTATAAGATAGTTCATAGACCATACATATTGGAATCATATATCATTGCTATTCTTTTTCTTTCTTTCTCTCACCCCTCCATTTATCCATATCCCTTTGTTTTTGCTTCACAACCTTATAGATTGATTTTTCTTTTATGTAAAAAAAAATGCTTCAGTTGCTACAACAATATGATCAATACATCATATAGCGACTGGTTCCTTGGATCCAGATAATACGAAGCAATGAGCTGGTTATTAGTTATATAGTTATTAGTTCATACTAGGGGATGGCCCTTTGTTTTTTAATCCTAACCTAACTCTAAATAAAAAACCAACGAGTCACACACTAAGCATAGCAATTATATGGAGATGGAGTCAATCGAATTGTTATTCAACCCTATAGAATTAAGAATTCGAAAAAATTCTCATTTTTTTGATTGAACGGAAAAAAATGAACGAGTTTGTGATTTTTTATTCAATTGCCGGATGGATGGAACAGAAAGACAACGAAAGGCCCATTATTCCTCGTCTGCAAATATCCAAATTTTGATTCCTAATGCCCCATAGATAGTTCGAACTGTATAGGAACAATAATCAATTTTGGCTCGAATGGTTTGTAGGGGAACCCTACCTTCTCTGATCCATTCGACACGTGCTATTTCCTTTCCGTCGATACGCCCTGCAATTTGTACTTGAATTCCCTTTGTATCTGCTTTTTCAGTTAATTCAATAGCTTTTTTCATTGCCTTTCGAAACGAAACTCTATTCTTTAATTGTTCGGCTATAAATTCTGCAAGAATATTAGGTTGTCCATACGGTTTTTCAACTCTTGTGATAGCAATGTTAAGTTTTTGGTTCACAGAATTAAATTCTTTTTGTGCATTGCTCTGTAATTCTTCAATTCCTCGCGGGCTGCCCTCTATGAACAATTTTGGGAATCCCATATATATTATGACCTGGATCAGATCGATTCTTTTTTTAATCTTTATGCGTGCAATTCCCTCGGCACCCGAGGATATTTTCCTATTTTTTTGTACATAATTCTTGATACAATCCTGTATTTTTTGATCTTCCTGGAGACCCTCGGAATAACTTTTTGGTTGTGCAAACCAAACAGAATGATGACTTTGGGTTGTACCAAGTCGGAAACCGAGTGGATTTATTTTTTGTCCCATAGCACCTCGCTATCTCTATAAGGCCATATCATTTCTCTATTAGCCCACGTCATTCTGTTACGATATAGCATATGATCCATCATATATAGATACCTCTCTCTGACATCTTTATACTTATCTTTATATACCCATCCATATTTTCTTAACCATATGAAATAGTTTTTCTCTTTAGATGTATCTTTCAATACAATAGTTATATGACAGGTGGGTCTTTTTATCGGATAACTACGTCCTCGGGCTCGGGGTTTTAACTTTTTCATGCTAGTACCTTCATTAACTTCGGCTTGACTAATGATTAAAGCCGTTTCGTTGAATCCCATATTGTGACTAGCATTTGCTGCTGCAGAATAAACTAATTTTAAAATGGGATAACACGCTCGATAAGGCATGAGTTCTAGTATCATAAGTGTTTCCTCGTAGGGACGCCCACGAATCTGATCAATTACTCTTCGCGCTTTATGAGCAGACATACGTATATGTTGACCTAAAGCGTATACTTCTACATCTGGGTCACTCTTTATCATAAGGTTCACCTCCCACCAATAAACGATGAGCACCCATATCCACTTTATTAATTAATATATTAACGACGAGATTTATTATCGTTTCTCGCATGCCCCCGGAAATTCAGAGTAGGTGCAAATTCTCCCAATTTGTGACCTACCATACGATCTGTTATATAAATAGGCAAATGTTCCTTTCCATTATGAATAGCAATTGTATGGCCGATCATTGTGGGTATAATGGTAGATGCCCGGGACCAAGTTACGATTGTATCTTTTTCTGCCCTCGTGTTGAGCTTCGCAATTTTTATCAATAAATGATTAGCTACAAAAGGATTTTTTTTTAGTGAACGTGTCACAGCTAATTACTCCTTTTTTTTTGTAAAGATGAGGAAACATATTCTATTTTCAATATTCTCCTATTTACTACGGCGACGAAGAATCAAACTATCACTATATTTATTCCTTTTTCTACTTCTTCTTCCAAGCGCAGGATAACCCCAAGGGGTTGCGGGTTTTTTTCTACCAATTGGGGCCCTCCCTTCGCCACCCCCATGGGGATGGTCTACAGGGTTCATAACTACTCCTCTTACTACAGGACGCTTACCTAGCCAACACTTAGATCCGGCTCTACCCAAACTTTTCTGGTTCACCCCAACATTACCCACTTGTCCGACTGTTGCTGAGCAGTTTTTGGATATCAAACGGACCTCCCCAGATGGTAATTTTAATGTGGCCGATTTACCCTCTTTTGCAATCAGTTTCGCTACAGCACCCGCTGCTCTCGCTAATTGTCCACCCTTTCCAAGTGTGATTTCTATGTTATGTATGGCCGTGCCTAAGGGCATATCGGTTGAAGTAGATTCTTCTTTTTGATCAATCAAAATCCCTTCCCAAACTGTACAAGCTTCTTCCAAAGCATACGGCTTTCTGGATGTATATGATGATATCTAGACAGATGGATCTCATATGAATCGTATGATGAAATACCACACGAGTGGGAATCCAAATCTGCCGAATCACTCATGTTATGATCTTCTACATCCTAGGTCTCCCCGTTCCTTCATCTGGCTTATGTTCTTCATGTAGCATTCAGACCGAATGACTTTATGAAATTACGTCGATACTTCCACATATTACGGGTAACGTAGGAGACATCTCTATTTTTCCCGGGGGGGTAGAATTACCACTGCTTAGCTTTCAATTCGCCTCTGACCATCAAATGAAATGTGAATAACCCGTCCTCCTCTCTTTGAAACAAGGGGCGCTCCGGCTCTATCGGTGCTTCAAACAATTTTGTCTTCTCCATATTACTATATCTCTAGAGTCAATAATTTTATATGAGGAACTACTGAACTCAATCACTTGCTGCCATTACTCTTCAGTTTTCTGTTGAGGTCTATCCCGTAGAGGTACTCAAATTGGATCAGTGATCGATTTCTAGGTTTCGTTGTAAACCTAATTGGTTACTTCCAATTACGTAAATCAATGGTTCAAACCGCACTCAAAGGTAGGGCATTTCCCATTGAGATAGGAACTTCTGTACCAGAAACAATGGTATCTCCAATGATAGCCCCTCTGGGATGTAAAATATATCTCTTCTCACCATCCCCATAGTGTATGAGACAAATATATGCATTTCGATTAGGGTCGTATTCTATGGTTACGATTCTACCAGATATGTCTTTTTCATTCCGTCGAAAATCGATTTTACGGTATAGACGCTTATGACCTCCCCCTATATGCCTTGCGGTAATGATTCCTCTGGCATTACGACCTTTACCACAACGACGCTGTCCATAGATCAAATTATTTCGTGGATTGGATTTCACTTGACTGCCGACGGCTCCATTGCGTGTGCTCGGGGTAGAAGTTTTGTATAAATGTATCGCCGTGTTATTAAGTATTTTGATTTAAGTTCTTTTCTTTCTAAGAGGTGGAATAGAATAACCCGGTTGAAGCGTAATGATCATACGTCTGTAATGCATTGTATGTCCCATAATGGGTCCCATTCTTCTACCCTTTCCCGGGAGTCGATGACTATTCATAGCTATTACCTTGACACCAAAGAAGAGTTCGACCCAATGCTTTATTTCTGTCCTAGTTGATCCTGATTCGACATTAGAAGTATATTGATTGTTCCCCAATAACCGAATACTTTTGTCTGTAAATACTGCATATTTGATTCCATCCATAAATCCATTTTCTTCCCTATGAGTTCCAGTATCGATAAGAATTCTATTTCTTACTGTTCATATGTTATGGTATGAATATACCATACCAATTCGTTATGTATGGATGATGAGATTTCATTGATACAGAGCCAATTCCAATAGACGTATTGAACGTTCCCGTTGGCGTGCATCCAGCAGGAATTGAACCTACGAATTTGCCAATTATGAGTTGGGCGCTTTAACCATTCAGCCATGGATGCGTAACGGGGATCGTCGTACATCGTGAATAACCAAATTCCAATTGAAATGAAATCCTTAGGAGGAATCAATGAAGCAGGAAGCAGTGAAACGACATCCATTAAAATCCTGGATCTTCGAATTGAGAGAGATATTGAGAGAGATCAAGAATTCTCACTATTTCTTAGATTCGTGGACCAAATTCGATTCCGTGGGATCTTTCACTCACATTTTTTTCCACCAAGAACGTTTTATGAAACTCTTTGACCCCCGAATTTGGAGTATCCTACTTTCACGCGATTCACAGGGTTCAACAAACAATCGATATTTCACGATCAAAGGTGTAGTAGTACTGCTTGCAGTAGCGGTCCTTATATATCGTAATCGTATTAACAATCGAAATAGGGTCGAAAGAAAAAATCTCTATTTGATGGGGCTTCTTCCTATACCTATGAATTCCATTGGACCCAGAAATGATACATTGGAAGAATCTTTTGGGTCTTCCAATATCAATAGGTTGATTGTTTCGCTCCTGTATCTTCCAAAAGGGAAAAAGATCTCTGAGAGTTGTTTCATGGATCCGAAAGAGAGTACTTGGGTTCTCCCAATAACTAAAAAGTGTATCATGCCTGAATCTAACTGGGGTTCGCGGTGGTGGAGGAACCGGATCGGAAAAAAGAGGGATTATAGTTGTAAGATATCTAATGAAACCGTAGCTGGAATTGAGATCTCATTCAA